GAATCTAGCTAGATAACTTATGCCACAGCATTTATGTGGGATTGAGTTCATGGAACACTAACTTAACCTTCAAGGTCTGATAGTGCTACAGTTAACACCAAGCCACATAAGGCAAAATTAAGCCATGCAGAAGGTGCTCGTTTGGTATAAAGTCGCCAACGAGTAGACGCACCAACTGCCAAAACAGCAAGAACTATTTGTTCTTATCTAAGGAGCGCTGTATAGCGGTATGCTTATTTGCCAGGTGGCTTCATGCTTTCAGGCGTAAGGCTGGATGGTTAAACACCGCCTTGTACTTTAAATGTTGTGCTATGTGCCTACAAAGGTATTACAGTGGCTCGGGCTCGTTTGAGCGTACGGCTGCAATCCCCTTTCCCGTAAGCTTGACACGAACTGGTCTTCCGAGATGCATTCCTGCATTTCATAGAAGAATGAAAGTCCGTAAGGATGATGGAGCTGATAGGTTAGTGAAATTCTACCTATCTGTTTTCTCTCTTAGTAAGCTAATAATGTTTTATAAGAGACATAACTATCAATATACGTAAATACTTTCTCCTCCGTCTTCTATGCCTACGGAACTCAACTAAGATAAGAGTTCCGTAGTATGTGTGTCAGGCTTGCCGAGAGGTATATCTCTCGTTGCTTCGAGATTCCTAGGAATCTCGGGTTTCGGTGGGTACCCATGTGGACTGCGTCCTCCGTTAGGACTCAGAAGAACCCGTATAATCCTTCTATTAATGGTTCTTCTCAGTTCGACTGTGGGATGTATTTTCCTTATCGCTATGGGATAAAGCTTGCTTCTTGTACCCTACGTCCCGCAATCCTGCGGTTTCGTACGGTTGTCTTTGGCCTTTCAAACATGACCTTCGTGAATGGGGATATCGGTACATAGAACCTGTGTACTCTTTCTTCGCTCCTAAATGGGTTGTGTTCCCAATGCGAGGGGAACCACTCCCTGATAAGGATAGTTTTCCACGGTCAATAGACCAGAAGAGAACTTGGATTCTATCTTTTGTCAGGCTGGGCGTTCTCTTCATGAATTGATGTGCCATGCCTATACTATAAGGTGTGTCAGTCAATGATGGAAGGTGTCCATGTTTCGGACGATGAATTAATGATGTATTTCGCCCCTGGCCTATTGGCCTTTAAGGCAGAAGGTGCTGGGAAAACGAGGATTTTCGCAATCCCCAATACAGTTAAGCAAGCTATCTTACGTCCTGCGCATGATTGGTGTATGTCTGTCTTGAGGTTAATACCGATGGACGGTACATTTGATCAGATCAGGTGCGTCCCTTGGATAGGTGAAGAAAAGAGCGAAAGTTGCGCTCCTTCGATCTATCCTCGGCTACGGATCGCTTTCCATTAGCGATTCAGGGTGTAATGATTGAAAGCTGCTTATTTAACAAACTAACTTCGTTTGCGTGGGTGGCGTGTGGGCTGGGGACAAACTGCTTTAGTTGCCCTGGTTCTGCTCGTTCATCCCCTTCGTTTTCTCGGCTTGTACGTTTTGCAACTGGACAATCCTTGGGTTTTCTGTCTTCTTGGCCTCTCTTCGCACTATGCCATCATTTTGTTGTATGGTATTGTGTGGATAAAGTATACCCTTATAGGGTATTCCGTAAGTATGCTCTCCTCGGTGACGATATCGTCATTGCGGATCCACGTGTGGCTGATGTCTATCAAAGTGTGATTAACGCACTTGGTGTCAAGATTTCTTTACCGAAGTCTTTGATATCGGACATTGGTGGCTGCGAATTCGCTAAGCGAATTCGTATATGCGACCGTGATTTGATTTGTCGCCCGTTAGTGTGAAAATGCTTCGTGCGGCACGTCATGCTGTTGCATGGATGTCAGTGTGTAAGTCAGTAGGAGTCAGCTCTCTGTAAGTCTCTCTTAGACTTCGGGGGGCGGGCTATAGAAGGTATTCTTCTCGCCCGGAGAACTTTTCTCCTTACTACTCAAGACATTGGTTTCGCCATGTCCTGGTAGCCTTCTCTCCTAGTGGTATAAGACCCATACTGTTTGAATTTTAGCTAGGATATCCGTAAGGTTTCTTAGCCTCCCCTTATCAAATGGGTATGATTCGCGGTATGTTATTGGAATCGTGTCGTCCGATTGGGATTTTGCTACCCGTCTGTGTAGCGATCTTCAGTCTAAGTTAGATGAAGACACGCTTCTCTTACTTGAGCAGTCTATGGTTCGCCATTGGCTTGAAGCCATGCTTGAGTATGAAATGTGGTTCGTAAGAGCTTGTACGGATTACTCGATTACTGCGTCTGACTTGCTAGACCCTCCGTCCTGATCGGAAAGACCCACTGCATAAGTTCTTCAAGTACGGTTGGATGTTTAGGTCTTATGACCTTATAAGACAACGTGAGGCTCCACTACCCCTTCTGGAGTTTGTAGTACGTTCTAGTGTAGACGTGGTTCAGTGTACTCTTGGATGAGACCGTGTGAGTGGTTTCATACGGTAAGTTCAAAGGTGGCCACAAGTGAGAGATCACTTGGGTCAGTCATATAAGACTCTTTGTTCAGCACGTGGTGAAATATTGGGGGATTCCAGAAACTCTCGTGAGCGATAGGGATCCTCGCTTCATGGGGCGGTTTTGGACGGAAGTCTTCAAGCTCTTGGGGTCAGAGTTGCACTTCTCTACGAGCTTCCATCCACAGACAGACGGCCAGACCGAGCGCGTCAATGCCTTGCTGGAGGAGTACTTGAGGCACTTCGTCAGTGCCAACCAGAAGGATTGGGTCCGACTTCTGGATGTGGCACAGTTTTGCTATAACTTGCAAAGAAGTGAGGCGTCGGGGCATAGTCCGTTCGAGCGGGCAACACCCTTTGTCACCTCACACCATAGCAAGGGGCTACACGGGGAGCAGTCCGACGGCGTATCGGTTTGCTAGAGATTGGCAGGAGCGAACCGACATCGCAGGGGCATTCTTGGTCCCTAGCCCACCCACCGCCAAAAGAATGAAGAAATGGGCCGATGAGAAGAGGCGACCTTTGAAGTTCAAGGAAGGGGACAAAGTCATGGTGAAGGTACTACCCCATCAGTTCCAAGTGTTTCGCAAAGTGCACAAGGGGCTAGTACGACGATATGAGAGTCCTTTTCCGGTAGTAAAGAAGGAAAGCTACACTGGGATTTGATTAAATGTCGAGGAATGTAGTTGCTCGAGTTTTCGAACTCCTAAAAAGGTATTTGGATCTGGAAAGGTATGAAGCAGCCTCTGAAAGCGAATCAGTACCCGCTGTCTTAGCAACCCCAACAAGGAACTCAGTAGGAAACTCCTTAGTTACCCCTGGTAGAGGAATAAAGGTCTTTCCGTGATAAAAGGACACGGGAATTAAGTCGCTTGAGTTTGGGAAAGGAACGAAGAAGTCGCTCTTAGCTGTCCCCAGACGTAAAACTCTTTTCCAACCCCCAAAACATCCCGGCTAGAGCACCTGATCGCAAATCACTAGCCGGGGAACTAAGTCGCTCTACAATCTGTCAAGTCAAGGAAGGTAGTAGATCACAAGTTTGGAGCTGAAATTCGATGTCTTGAACTGCTTTTGGATCTGAGAAAGGAGCGAAGTAGTTCGACCAAACTAAAAGGAAAAGAACGATGTTGCTCGGGTGAGGAAGTCTATGGTCTCGGTTGCTGCTTTTCCCATAGAGTACAAAACTTATCTTCAAGCTTTACCTTATTCTGATCATCGTTCAGAGGGTCCTAAAAGACTAGATCACTAAGGGAATAGGCTTCGCTCCTCTCACTATACTCAGCTCGTAAAACTCGCTCCTTTCCTTTTTCAGTCCCGTAAGGATATCTTTTTATTCGATTTTGCGGAAACGACAGAAAGTCTCTGTTTATTTCGACAGCAGCTCCAAGGTCTCGCTAATTGCCGCGGGAAAGTCCTTAACTACACCCGGAACGAAGCAGCGAGTAACTCTTCTCCTAGATTAGATACCCCTTGATCTCTAAGAACTCGTCAAGTCCGAGAAGATCTATTATTAGTAGGTTCGCAGCAGCAACCCAGGTTTGCGAATCAGTAGCAGGCCGGTTGATCGGCATCTCTTTGTTGCAGGTATTTCTCGGCGAAGCGCTCCAATATTCGCAATTAGCGAAGGAAGCAATTGATCTTTTCACTTGTGAGAGAAATATCGTATCTAAAGATGTTCCCGGTCCCGAATCAATAGCAGTAGGAAAGTCTTAGCTACGGGTTCGTAGTTGGCCGGTTGATCTCTTTGCAGCTGGAACGAAGCAGGACTAGAAAAAGTGTCATTGTTGTGGTAGCGGAATGCGATGCGTCAAGTCAAGGTAAAGTCCGAGGCTTCGCCGATTGAGAAGGACGTTCATTCACGAAGACACTTTTTTCTGCGGATAGCTCCATTTCTGCTTTCAAACAGCTTTTTCTTCTTTTAGCTTGAGAATCCGTAACTATGCCCCCGCAAGAGGAGACTTTCCCTACCCACGAGACTACCTACCCGATAGATACCTCCTATCTACGCTCCACAAAAAGTATGAAACGGAAGCGACGTCTTGAGCTGAAACGATAGGGGTAGGAAGCCCGGAAAGGGCGGTAGTCATTACAAGCAGCTACGCGAGTACGGCCGCTGACCGAGGATGATCCGGTTTCCTTCAGTTCTCGTCGTTCTTCCTCAATCGCGTGCTTAGGTAGATTTTTTCTGTCTGCTTGCAAGGCTTTGCCCAATCTCTTAAGAAGAAAGTCGGAGAACCGCCGAGAGAACTTTACCAATTCAATTCATTACTCCTACTACTAATATAGAAGAAGATCTATTAACGCGCATGGCTACCTATATAACAGGGGGCCTCTGACCTCTGTCTCACAACCGAAAATCGAACCTGTAGCTTCATGCCCAGACCTGAACTGAACTACTACTGGCTTAGCTGCCTAGCTACTAATAACTTGGAACCCGACAAGAACTGATTGGACCACTGGCCAGACAGAACGAGGAGATAAGGAATACAATACATCAAGACCGAAAACAAGATTACCGGGATAGGGTGATAGATATAAGGTAACAGCCGACTTTCTTGGAATGCTTGCTGCTATGTGGCTTTAGGCAAGCCCATCAAAAGAAGCCTGTTTAAAGTAAAGTCCTTAGATACGTAATGGGGTGTCATAATAAGGAGGAACTAGGTATGGGGTCTACTAGTCATAGGTTGATATGCTGTTAGTATGGAAGCCACTATGAGTATATATCCAGGTATGCTTCTAGATAAGGAACTGAACCTCACGCCATAAACGGAATCCCTATCAGGCATAATCTACTGGGTCGGAAAGCCATCACTTGTCTCTGAAGGTATGCTACTACCACTTCTACCGCTTCTGGATCAACAACTGACTCAACCGTATCTACGTACCAGTCCTTTCTTTATTTTAAAAAGGTTATGCCGGTACTGATGCTACCACTGGTGCTTTGCCTCCCCTACTGAAGCCACTACTCGTGCTAGTTAATCCATAATGAAAGCACGAGTGCTAAAGAATTTGCCGCTAGCTCTATAAATGATGCTATAGGTTACAGATCTAGTACGATATGCCGCTACCCCTATAACGTAAGGGCTTTGAAGCCCCTTTTCTCCTGTCTAAGCTCAGGTGCACTTAAAGGACTGTTGCTTCCTCTTATGCTTCCGCTGACGACGGCGGATCTTGACTCAACTACACGGGGGCCTTGGCTTTCTCTTTCACAGGTCCGGTCAAGGAACCTCCTTCCGTTAGTTAAGGAGTGCTCCTTTATTCGTTATCTTTGATTCCGAGTGTGTAAGAAGCTCTTTCCTAGGACATCGCTGCTCATAGATGTATCTATTTCTTTGAGTGTAGTATGTCTGGCAGGAGCCCTGAATGTCTCTCTTGTAGCTGGTGTATTCCGTTGTACTGGTAGTCTTTCTTTCTGCTCTATGACCTATTAGGAGGATGCTTTAAGCAATCTCTTCTCAAAGGGATTAGGTAAAATAGGCGGAGACATTCGGTCAGTACTTAGCTCTTTCATCTTTCCTTTTATAGTCGAGCTTCGAAAGCTGTCATGTAAGAAACCAAAGAGGATTGCTACCGAGAAAGCTCCTAGCTAGAGAGCTCCTAGCGGTCAGAATTCAATCTTTGGAAAGTCGTTGCCTCTTAGTAGCTAAGGTGAAGCCTGGGACTTTGAAAGCACTTTCTTCATCTGCTCCATCTATTTACTTAGCTGACAATCGTATAGTATAGAGTGTGATACCGGAAGCAGACTCCCATCTATAGTAAAAGAGAAGAAAGTCAGGCGGACACTGGCAGCTGCAAGTCAGTCGGTTGGCTTCCGGTACTAGAGCAGTCGCTCTTTCTTTCGCCAGCGAGCGGAGAAGACCATAGGCCATAAACGAACTGGAGAGGCTGAAAGATGGCGGGGGGATTGGTGGTTGGTCGAGGCGCCTGGGTAAGCGACACAATCTTACCTAGTGAAGGGGAAGTACGGAGGGACAGGGGCTATGAAAGCATTCTTGGGGAACTAAGTGACTCTTTGCCCTATGGTAGTAGGTACTCTTCACGGGGTGTAGTCTGCGGGCGTAAGCGGTAACTAGACCTCACAGGAACGAGTTACATACTTGGTTAGAGAGGTTGAGCGGAGCTGAAGACGCTAACAGGGCATAAGACTTTCTGCAATAGGCTTAGAGGGTGGACGGAGTGAGGGCAAGGTAGGACTGCCCTTTTTCGGTGGGAAAAAAGACAAGATAGGATCTTGAAATTGAAATGAAACTCTTTTCCTTATATAAGTCAATGCGAAATCTATCTTACCGTCAGAAAGAGACCTTTGGAACTACGCTCAATCACTCAGTCGAAGCGTAGGGAGGGTGCCTTTGGAACGTAGCAGAGAAAGGGCTTGGATAACTCTTTAGATAGTCCGAGAGGCGGGGTTGGAGATAGGGTTTCTCACTTTGATTACTTACTGGGCAAACTGACTTCTGGGGCTAGGCGGATCGATCAGTACACTAAGAGCTCGTGTCGAAATCGTCCGAGGATGGACGTAGTTAGTGAGGGCTTGGAACTCGCTCCATTTGACAGCAGGAGAGATGCCACAAGACAAGCTTCTGTACCAATGGTCTTCTCTGCTCTCCGAGGCATTTCCTTAGTGCTTCAGTTGGTCTTTCTGTATTTTTGCTCTTCGTATGGTGTGTGATCCAAAAGTTCCCGAGTCAGTTTTTCTCTGTCTCCTTCGTACCGTCCCTTTGACTTTTCAGTTGAAAATCCTTCGCCTTATTAGTTCTTTTTCGAGCTTCTTAGTTCCGCTCGTTCCTGTTCTGTTAAGGAAAGCATCGCGTAGTCCCAAAACTCTTCGAGTAAGCAAAGCTCCTCTTTAGTTGGTCGAGTCGAGTGGCTTAAGGTCTCTGAACTCCGTCCACCCGGAAATCCTTTCTAATAAGAGAGGGAACGGGGGCGCCTAGTTTTGAATGCTACTGGGGCTGGGGATGTAGGACCCCAATTGGAGAGGAAAGTCAGGATGCGAACAAAGAAAAATTCTTTTCTTCACTTTTTGTCGTGACCAAAGCATTTCGTTTTCTCTGCGAAGAATAGAAAAGCCTAATCAAGGTGTCAAGTAGCGGATGAGTGCCGGTTAACTGATTTAGGAGCCAAAGTCAGCAGCCTGTTCTTCTTCTCCTCGTTTTCATTGGGTCACAAAGGTAAGCCATAAAAAAAGGGGCTAAGCGGGTATTCACTCCTCCCTTGCCGCTACTACCAGCTCGAGGCCTATTGTCCACGAAGGCTGATCTCTTAACTGGCTTTGGAAAGGCATACAAAGACGTGAAAGACAAAAGCGATAGAAATTGCATAGGAGATGAAAAGCTAAAAACTCCACTAAAGACTATCTTGGTCCCTTTCGTCCAGCGGTAAGGACACCGGCTTTTCATGTCGAAGACACGGGTTCGATTCCCGTAAGGGATAGGTCACTATGGACGAGTTCGGATTTGCTAAGAGAATCCCCTGTACTAGTCCCCCAATATTCATATTGCTGCTTTTTACGTTTACAAAGACGAGGCAAGAGATGAGAGGATGAAGATAGCTGCTTTCATAGACGCAGGGGAAAAGGCCATATAGGACCGGGAATTCCGAAACGAAAGAGAAAGTGGCACATCTATCTTAGCCAACCAAGGAAGACATCTCGCATATCGCACATGAAAGGGAAGCGCATCTCGTCCTCTCAAAGGTAACTCTGGCTCTAGAAGCCAACCCATTTGAATGCTTTGCTTGTGGATTGGAAATGCGGTAAGGTCCAGCCCCTGACTCTTAGATAGATATCCGCATAGCTTCGTAATGAAACTTCTCGCGGAACTATGATTTCTAAAAGAAAGAACTCTAAGAATGCTAGTTATTACTTACTGTTCATATGAATATACCACACCAATTCGTTATGATGAGATTCCATTGATACAGAGCCAATAGACTTAGGGAAGCCCAAGGTTCTGAAAGAAAGACGACCCGTGTGACAAGCAAGCAACCTTACTAATAAAGGGGCGCTTTATTTGGTTATGCCTTTTGAACTCACCAATGCCCCCGCCACGTTCTGCACCCTACACAATGAGCTATTCCACCCGCCTGGTGGTATTGATCGTGGGCTATAGCTATCCGTTAAACTACCACGTTAGCCACCTCCCTCCCTTACTGACTAAGGTGCTGTCAACCAAAGGCGCAAGAAGTTATCACATGAATAGACGTTTGAATATTCGCTCAGTACTTGAACCTTCGATCACTCGGATTCGTCGTTCACCTTCTCAAACCGACGAAGCCTACTCGAACTTCGTATTCCCTGCCACCATACCTGAATGAAGGAAACTAATAGCTAGAAAAACAGGCTATTCCATCTAAGGCATAACATGAACCGAGGAATCCAATCAAATAGGAATGAATAGGCATGTGGGAACAGCATTGCTTGCATTGATTCAATTGATTTGAAGCGGCGGTTATACAGACATAGTTTTCACTAGGGGTTTTTACCGAGTTGGTCACAAGTCCGTCAGAAGCAACCTCAGCAGAAAGACACTCTTCCAGAGTCTCGTCCATCGTCTGCTTAGGCGACTATTTAATAGCCTTTAGATCTTCCTGTGAGTTAGGCCGAATACTCTAATCTAATAGGCTAGGCTCCTTCCTCTGTTAATATACACTAAACCGAAAGTCTTGGTTTCAATGACTCCCCAAGCCATGACCTATTTGATCCTTCAGAACGCATTGAGTAAAGAAAAGAAGAATTAACTACTCCAGCCGTGTGGACATCAAAATCTTCACTTTCATGAGCAGGAGCTGGAGGATACAACGCGCAAAACCTTACCAGCCCTTGAAAAGAAAAAGAATCGGTGTCGTGGTGGTGCTACGAGATGGCGATTTCTCGTATAGAAGAATAGATTCGCAGACCTATTGATTGACCATAGATGCGAACCGATCGACCGGAGAAGATAAGTAGTTCTTCTATCGAAAAAGGGAAAGGCACCGAAGGTGTAGTGGCTTGCCTAGATCTCGTATTTCCCACGTAGTCCGTCGGTCAAACCAACGATTCTCTTCTCAAAGTAATAGAGAGATTCTTTTTCTTTTTCCGCTCGGAGCGCGGGCAGAGCGAAAACGAACATAGGATCATCATCATGGCCCTTTTCTTGTTTCTTTTGTTTGTGTCCGTTGTGTGTGTTTTTTTTAAGGGGGCTATTCTTCTTCTTTCTTTTGCTTTTGCTGCTGATCTCACATCGAGAGCAGCTCCTTCTTGTTCAGGGTCATCAGATGCCTCCGATTCCGAGAAATCGGTCAAGCGCCCTCGACTCACCTCTCTATCTATAAAAGTACCTCCCCCGAGGAGAGCAGAAGCTCCAGGATGAGTATGTCCTGGATTCCCGGATTCATTCTCGTCCTGATCCACCATGGAATTTTAGGAATCTACAAAAACATTCTAGGAGAGGGCTCGTAATGATCTGATCAAAGATCATAAGATGCTGAAGTGGCAGGATAGGGGGGGGTCCGTAGGTTTTTGTGAAAGGGATGCTCCTA